TTATAAGAGGTGGAATAGAATAACCCGGTTGAAGCGTAATGATCATACGTCTGTAATGCATCGTATGTCCCATAATAGGTCCCATCCTTCTACCCTTTCCCGGGAGTCGATGACTATTCATAGCTATTACCTTGACACCAAAGAAGAGTTCGACCCAATGCTTTATTTCTGTCCTAGTTGATCCTGATTCGACATTAGAAGTATATTGATTGTTCCCCAATAACCGAAGACTTTTTTCTGTAAATACTGCATATTTGATTCCATCCATAAATCCATTTTCTTCCCTATGAGTTCCATTATCGATAAGAATTCTAGTTCTTACTGTTCATATGTTATGGTATGAATATACCATACCAATTCGTTATGTATGGATGATGAGATTCCTTTGATACAGAGCCAATTCCAATAGACTTATTTAATGTTCCCATTGGCGTGCATCCAGCAGGAATTGAACCTACGAATTTGCCAATTATGAGTTGGGCGCTTTAACCATTCAGCCATGGATGCTTAACAGGGATCATCGTACATCGTGAATAACCAAATTCCAATTGAAATGAAATCTTTAGGAGAAATCAATGAAACGACATCAATTCAAATCCTGGATATTCGAATTGAGAGAGATATTGAGAGAGATCAAGAATTCTCACTATTTCTTAGATTCATGGATCAAATTCGATTCAGTGGGATCTTTCACTCACATTTTTTTCCACCAAGAACGCTTTATGAAACTCTTTGACCCCCGAATTTGGAGTATCCTACTCTCACGTGATTCACAGGGTGCAACAAGCAATCGATATTTCACGATCAAAGGTGTAGTACTGCTTGTAGTAGTGGTCCTTATATCTCGTATTAACAATCGAAAGATGGTCGAAAGAAAAAATATCTATTTGATGGGGCTTCTTCCTATACCTATGAATTCCATTGGACCCAGAGATGAGACATTGGAAGAATCTTTTTGGTCTTCCAATAGAAATAGGTTGATCGTTTCGCTCCTGTATCTTCCAAAAGGGAAAAAGATTTCTGAGAGTTGTTTCATGGATCCGCAAGAGAGTACTTGGGTTCTCCCAAGAAAGAAAAAGTGTATCATGCCTGAATCTAACCGGGGTTCGCGGTGGTGGAGGAACCAGATCGGAAAAAAGAGGGATTCTAGTTGTCAGATATCTAATGAAACCGTAGCTGGAATTGAGATTTCATTCAAAGAGAAAGATAGCAAATATCTGGAGTTTCTTTTTTTATCCTATACGGATGATCCGATCCGCAAGGACCCTGATTGGGGATTGTTTGATCGTCTTTCTCCGAGGAAGAAACGAAACATAATCAACTTGAATTCGGGACAGCTATTCGAAATCTTAGGGAAAGACTTGATTTGTTATCTCATGTCTGCTTTTCGTGAAAAAAAACCAATTCAGGGGGAGAGTTTCTTCAAACAACAAGGAGCTGGGGCAACTATGCAATCCAATGATATCGAGCATGTTTCCCATCTCTTCTCGAGAAACAAGTGGGGTATTTCTTTGCAAAATTGTGCTCAATTTCATATGTGGCAATTCCGCCAAGATCTCTTCATTAGTTGGGGGAAGAATCAGCACGAATCGGATTTTTTGAGGAACGTCTCGAGAGAGAATTGGATTTGGTTAGACAATGTGTGGTTGGTAAACAAGGATCGGTTTTTTAGCAAGGTACGGAATGTATTGTCAAATATTCAATATGATTCCGCAAGATCTATTTTCGTTCAAGTAACGGATTCTAGCCAATGGAAAGGATCTTCTTCTGATCAATCCAGAGATCATTTTGATTCCGTTAGAAATGAGAATTCAGAATATCACACATTGATCGATCAAACAGAGATTCAGCAACTAAAAGAGAGATCGATTCTTTGGGATCCTCCCTTTCTTCAAACGGAACGAACAGAGATAGAATCAGATCGATTCCCGAAATGCCTTTTTGGATCTTCCTCCATGTCCTGGCTATTCACGGAACCTGAGAAGCGGATGAAGAATCATCTGCTTCCGGAAGAAATCGAAGAATTTCTTGGGAATCCTACAAGATCAACTCGTTCTTTTTTCTCTGACAGATGGTCAGAACTTCATCTGAGTTCGAATCCTACTGAGAGGTCCACTCGAGATCAGAAATTGTTGAAGAAAAAAAAAGATGTTTCTTTTGTCCCTTCCAGGCGAGCGGAAAATAAAGAAATGGTTGATATATTCAAGATAATTACGTATTTACAAAATACCGTCTCAATTCATCCTTCGGAACCAGATCCGGGATGTGATCTGGTTCCGAAGGATGAACCGGACAGTTCCAATAAGATTTCATTCTTGAACAAAAATCCATTTTTTGATTTCTTTCATCTATTCCATGACCGGAACAAAGGGAGATACGCGTTACGCCACGATTTTTTTGAATCAGAAGAGAGATTCCCAGAAATGGCAGATCTATTCACTCTATCAATAACCGAGCCGGATCTGGTGTATCATAGGGGATTTGCCTTTTCTATTGATTA